AGAAATAAATTGAAATGTTTTTCATGATTTTATTGACCCGACAAGGAATTTTTTTAGGATATGCTCCTAATTGCATTTAATTCGAATCGAATGGATTTTAAATGGGTCTAGGTCCAATTAGTGGACCAATATAATATGGTTTTCTCTTTACCCAAAAGATTTACACCAAAGAAAAGGGTAATTTAGCTCAAAACTCAAATTATATTATTAGATTCCATTTTCAATCCAACTTTAATCGCACTTCTTGCCAACGAATCAACAGTTAATTGGAATTTCTAGTTATTAACTAAAAAAAAAAAAAGAAAGAACTCATTCCTGTAGATTAGATCAAATTGAACCTTACTAATTGGTGGAGATTCCTCTTTAATCAAAGGGTTTTAACATTTTTTTTTTTATTTTTGAGGCGAATTCGAAATTGTTCGAATTGTATAATCGTTAATTACTGACATTGGTAAACGACCCAAAGCGATTTGATTATAATTCAATTCGTGACGATCATAAGTAGAAAGTTCATATTCTTCAGTCATTGATAAACAATTTGTTGGACAATACTCAACACAGTTACCACAAAAAATACAAATTCCGAAATCAATACTGTAATTAAGCAAGCGTTTCTTTCGTATACCAGTTTCCAATTTCCAATCAACAACAGGTAGATCTATAGGACATACACGAACACATACTTCACAAGCAATGCATTTATCAAATTCAAAATGGATTCGGCCGCGGAAACGCTCGGATGTAATTAATTTTTCATAAGGATATTGAATAGTTACAGGTAAACGATTTGCGTGGGATAAGGTAATGATGAACCCTTGACCAATGTACCTTGCAGCTCGTACTGTTTGTTGACCGTAATTCATGAACCCAGTTACCATAGGGAACATATCGTAAAGATCTATGAATAATTTTATGTTTGTTTCTTTCTCTTGTTTGCTATTTGAGAGAAGTCGTAAATCTAGAATATCCTATTCCTTTTTCTTTCCTTTACAATGAAAGGAGTTGGAAAGAAGTTGTTAATAATAGATTACCGAGAGAAATGGGTAAAAGAAATTTCCATCCAAGATTTAATAATTGGTCTATTCTTAGTCTAGGTAAAGTCCATCTTGTTGTGATAGAAATAAACAAGAACAAATAAGTTTTAGCTAATGTAATAAAAATACCAATTGTCGTTCCAAAGACGCTACCTACTTTATTTATTTCAGGAACGAATATGTAAGGAATAGAGATATTCCAACCTCCTAAGTAAAGAACTGTTACAAATAACGAAGAAACTAATAGATTTAGATAGGAAGCAACGTAAAATAACCCAAATTTGATACCCGAATATTCGGTTTGATAACCTGCCACTAATTCTTCCTCTGCTTCTGGTAAATCAAAAGGTAATCTCTCAGATTCTGCTAGGGAAGAAATTAGAAAAACGAAAAACCCTATAGGTTGACGCCACAAATTCCATCCCCAAAAACCATATTTGGACTGGGCCTCAACTATATCAACTGTACTTGAACTGTTAGATAATCATAGTCGATGATAACATCACTGTTCCCATCGCTATTCCAGAAACGTACGTGAGATTTTCACCTCATACGGCTCCTCGAGGGCCATCAATAAATCTAAGGACCGAATTGATATTATTTATATTGATATGTTTGTAGTATAATAAATAGATATGTTTGTAGTATAATAAATACTATATATCGATTCGAAATGAAATATATATTCTATATAGATAGAGTCAAAACCTATCAGAAGGTCCTGAATTAGACCAATGGAATTCTGTCTGCTATAATAATAACTAAAAAAGCACTTCTGAATTGATCTCATCCTTTAATAATTTGAATTTTTATTTGTTGAGTAATAACTTAATCCTTCAATAAAATACTCTTTGTAGAAATAGCAATAGATATTTCAACCCATTCTTTTTGATTACGAAAAAAAAATTATACATTAGTTCCTGAATAATGCCACGTTATCCCTATTAATAGAGGAAATAAGAAAAAGATCTTTTTTTTTTCGTTCCTATTCTTCTTTTTGAAAAAAAATAAGGGGGGGTTTCAAAAAAAGGATTATTTCGTTCCTGATAGTCATTTTTGAATCTGTGGATAGGAGTATACTCTGAATCGGAATCGTGGGTAGTACTGCTTGATCATTTCTACTAACTTAAAGCCCCAATTACTATTCTTTTTATGTTATGTAAAAATTCCTTTTGGATAATTTACATAAAAAATCTCCATTACTAATCCTTTATGTATTTTGGTGTTCCTAACCATCCACTGATTTTTGCTCAATCACCCGTTATGGTAATACATAGAAACGATAGTGAAAACTCTATGTGGTTGATCTTTTGAGTTGAGCCCGCTTCAAGCCAGGATGACTAATCAACCAATCTTGGGGTAAAAGTCTTGCTTCTATTTACTTTTTTTTTTTTATTCTTGTACGTAGGAAATGAGACTCAATCTTTTTACTGCTAATTTATAAGCTGTTTTCTTTCACTCATACAACTATCTGATTTAGGTCATCGAACTGAATGATGAATAAAAAAAGGAGATATCTATTCAATTTCTTTTCGAAAAAGAAAGGAATAAAGAAAAGTTTCTGTTTTAACGAATCGCACGTAGAGATATTGATAACACACAAAGGGTTAATGGTATTTCATAACTAATCGATTGAGCAGCGGCTCGTAGACCACCTAAAAAAGAATATTTATTATTTGATCCATATCCTGACATAAGGAGTCCAATGGGAGCAATACTGGAAATGGCAATCCATAAAAAAACACCGATATTGAGATCAGATAAAACAAGGTGATAACTAAAAGGAATTACTGAATAACTTAGTAAAATTGATATAACTGCTATGGATGGTCCTATACTGAATAAACGAGTATCTCCTCTAGATGGAAAAAGATTCTCTTTGAAAATAAGTTTTGTCCCATCTGCTAAAGCTTGAAGAATTCCCCAAGGACCGGCGTATTCGGGACCAATACGTTGTTGTATTCCTGCAGATATTTCTCTTTCTAACCACACAATTATGAGTACACCTATTGTGATTCCCAATACAAGAGTCAAAATAGAGAAAAACATCCCTATGATTCCATAGACTTCTTTTAAAGATTCCAATCTAGAAAAAGAATTTATATCTTGTACTTCTGTTGTATCAATTATCATTTTAACGATCAACTTCTCCCATAATGATATCTATGCTACCTAGTATTGTCATAATATCGGCCAATTTCATTCTTTTAACTAACTGAGGAAGAATTTGCAAATTGATAAAACCAGGTGGACGAATTTTCCACCTCCAAGGAAAACCACTCTGATCTCCTATTAAAAAAATTCCCAATTCTCCCTTTGGGGCTTCAATTCTTACATAAAGTTCTTGCTTCGGTAATTCAAAAGTAGGAGAAGGTTTTTTACTAATGAATCGATATTCAAAATCATTCCATTCTGGATCCCTTTCTCTAGCAAAGAATCGGGTTTCTAAATTCTCATAGGGTCCCCCTGGAATTCCTTCCAGAGCTTGTTGAATAATTTTTATCGATTCCCTCATTTCAGCGATTCGGACTAAATAGCGAGCTAATGAATCTCCTTCTTTTTGCCAATGGATTTCCCAATCCAATTCGTCGTAACATTCATAATGATCAACTTTACGAAGATCCCATTGGATTCCGGAAGCTCGTAGCATTGGTCCCGATAAACCCCAATTTATTGCTTCTTCTGGACCAATAATGCCTACCCCCTCAACTCGTTCTAAAAAAATAGGATTTCGCATAATAAGTTTTTGATATTCAGAAACCGCTGTTAAAAAATAATCACAGAAATCCAAACATTTATCTATCCATCCATAAGGTAGATCGGCCGCTACTCCTCCGATACGAAAATAATTATGCATCATTCTCATACCGGTGGAAGTTTCGAATAGATCATATACTAATTCTCTTTCTCTGAAAATATAGAAAAAAGGAGTCTGTGCACCAATATCTGCCATAAAGGGGCCAAGCCATAACAGATGAGAAGCTATACGACTCAACTCTAACATAATTACTCTGATATAACTGGCTCTCTTAGGTACTTGAATGTTTCCCAACTGTTCTGGTCCATTTACGGTTATTGCTTCTGTGAACATAGTAGCTAAATAATCCCAACGTGTTACATAAGGCAGATATTGTATAACTGTTCGATTTTCCGCAATTTTTTCCATTCCTCTGTGTAAATAACCCAATATTGGTTCACAATCAATAACATCTTCGCCATCTAGAGTAAGGATGAGCCGAAGAACACCATGCATTGATGGGTGGTGAGGTCCCATATTGACTATCATGAGGTCTTTTCTTGTAGTTGTTACATTCATAGGTTATTCCTCGATTCATTCTTTCATGAATTGCTGAAAATGAAAAGAAGTTCATTAAAATTCAAGATCTAATAAAAAAATCAAATAATTCAAATTCCTTTTTCAATTAACGAGTTTTTGATTCCCGAATATCCAGCTGACTAATTAATTCTTTATAACGTACTCTATTTTTCTTTGACAAATAAGAGAGCAGTCGTTGGCGTTTTCCCAGGATTTTACGTAGACCTCTCTGAGATAAATAGTCTTTTCTGTGCAATTCCAAATGTGAAGTCAGTCTTCGTATCTTATTGGTGAAATGAAATACTTGAAATTCAACGGACCCCCTGTTTTCTTCTTTTTCTTCTTGTGAAATAACTGAAATGAATGAATTTTTTACCATAAAACGGATTTTCTATCCTCTTTTTTTTTAATGGATTTTACTGATCAGTAAGAATAATGCTAGTCATTTTAATTTTGTATACACAATAATCTTAATTTCTTTATGAACTCCTAATTTTATCAAATAAAATTAATCAATCCAATTTTCTTTTCAATTTTATTTGTATAGGAATAGGAATGTGAAAATTCGTATAGGAATAGGAAAGGATGATATATTTCTACATTTAGAAAAGATACAAAATTTTGGATCTAATCTAATAATAAAATAAAAAATAAGAAGATTCCGTTAATCATTTATAGATCTATTGGATATTGATACATGCATTGAATTCGTAGTCATGTATCAGACTGGAAGGTAAGACAATACATGGGTGCAACTATTTGTTTCATATACCATACATATATGGTACAGAATATATATGAAAAACGCATCATTAACAAATTTGCAATCGTGGATACATATTTATCCTTATCATACTGAAGCGGCTCCCATTATTGGTATCAAACCAATATCGATTCATACAAGATAAATCTTCTAATCGAGAATTGGGCCAAAGAACGAACTTTAATTTAATTAGTTTCTTTTTATCAAAATGTTTTCTTTTATCCAAAACAAAGTTTTTTACGTTGTTGCAAAATACTGGATTTTTATGAATACCATCTCTCTTCCGTGAATTGAAACAAATTAGAATTCTTAATTCTTTACGTCCTTTAGTGGATAAAACTTTTTCGGGAACAAAGAACAAATCATAATGATTTTTGTATCTATTTTCAGCCATTCTTTGATGTCTTTCAATGGATTTATCCAAATTAATCGTAGCAATATAGCTTTTTTCTCGGTATCTTTGATTAATTTGGGGCTTACTCTTATGAACCAATGAAATATTTAGGCTTTTGTACATAAAAAATTGTCCGTCATTTTTTATAGACAAACGAACTGGTTCGATAATTAATATACCCTTTTTCATTAATTCTGTAAGAGTTAAATCCTTTTGAATCATCAGAATATCTAAACTCATTTCTCCCCTTTGAATAGAGGATATAGCAATTTCTCTTGGATTTATCAGTCTAAGTAGGAGACAATATACTTTGATATTATTGATCATTCTTTGATTTAAAGAATCATCCCATCTCAATTGAAAACGTAAATACCTTTTTAGGAAGAAATCAAGTTCTGCTTCCGTGTTGCTCTTATATTGCTTTTTCTTTATACGTTTTTTCATATCTGAGCTTGCATAATCTTCTTCAATAGCTTTTTCTTGGTTTGAGAGAAGTGATCCAAGGTTCGCTTGATTTTGTGCATCTGATTCAAGATTATCTCGACTTGCGGATTCTTTTTCTTCTTGATTTCGATTCTCTAATTCAATCGATTTTTTTTCATTCGAAAATAGAAAAAGATTCCTTTTGTTCTTTCTAGTGATGTTTTTATTTTCACTACCATTTTCATTAAAATTTAAAAGAAGTAGTTGGATTGGTATGATCCACGGTCTCATAATATATGTATTATAAAGCAGCACAAATTCTGGAAAGAACCAAAGTTTCAGATTCGATATGGGACGACTTAGTATTTCTTCATTCATTCCGATCCAATCAAAAAGGTCTTTTTTTTTGTTGGATGCCGTAATTCCTCTATTTTGGGAAATTTTAAGATAAAAAAGACCTTTTTGATCCATTTTATCAATTATTTGATAATTATTAATCCCAGTCTTAGTATTTTTATTACCATTGGTATCGATATCGATCCAGGACTCAATATCGACTTTATTTCGAAGACAAAAATCGAAAATTCTCCAATCAAAATATTTTCTATCTGTAAATTTATCCAGATTCATAATAGCATCATCTTCTAAATTAATAGGAATAATACCTCCTGTCATGTCAACGAATTTACCCTTTTTATATATCTTATTGTAATTATAACAAATCTCTTGTTTATTATTTAAACGTAATGGTGATACAGAAATATGTGAATCCTTCTTATTTTCATAATTAATCGATTTATATGAAAAAAGGTCATATTTATAGTATTGTTGAAAGTTATATTTTGAATTTGATTCAAAATCATTTAATTTTTTGTAATTAATTAATATTAATCGATCTTTTTCATCTGAATGCTTTTTGTTTAAATCTTTATTTTGCACTATACGGGTTTGATTGAATCTATTTCGCCATTTGTGTGGTACTAATCGATACCATCTAATCGGAGATAAATCATATTGATAATGAACCCTTAACCAGTTTTTCCATTGAATCATTTCCGAATTCCAAATATTTTTATGTTTTAATTCAGAATGAAAAATTCCTTGTGTTTCAAAATAATCCTTTATCTTATTCTTAAGAAAAAGAGATGTTCCGTGATATTGAAGGACATATCTTAACTTATACAAGTTACGAATTTGCGTTTGATATAATTGGTAAAATACATATGCTTGTGAGAATGAGGATAAAAAAATCTTTGATTTTTTATTACTAATATCCGAAATTGATTTTTTTATAGTCCAAATAAAACGAATTGTATTTTTATTTCTTTTATCAATTTTTTCTTTATTTCTTTCATTATTGTAAATGTATTTATCAATCATTTTTTTTGAATTATCAAAAAAAAGTTGTGTAGTGATCCTCGGAATATTAATGATACAGAGAAGGATATCTATGTATATCCTTTCAATTAAAAATTTGAAAAAAGAATATGATTTGTGGATTAATCGAACATTTCTTCTTTTGAATTTCTTTAATTTCTCCCAAATATTTTTTATTGATGCTAATAGTTTAGTAGGATAACTTCTTTTATTATAACTAATATTTATATTGATTTCCGGAGTTAAAAATCCTTTCTTCTTATCTTTTGTAATTTTTTCTATTTGATTCCTGATTGTGCTGGTTCTATCAGCCAGATCTTTCATTTTTTTTTCTGTCAAATTCATAAATAGAATTTGAATGGACGATTCATTAATCATCCCATTACTGATTATCCCATCTTTTTCTTTTTTAGTTTCACTCAATTCATATATTTCTCTTAATCCAAATAATTGAATTGGGTTTCTTTTTGAAAGTTCTTTTATTATTCCTTTTAAAAATAGAATGTTTTTCATGACCCATTTTTTCCTTTCTTTTGAAAGGTTTAAAAAAAAATGGATTCTTTCTTTTAAAACCTGTATAACTAAAAAAGAATTCTTTTGCAATTTGATAATTTTTTTTCTGAGTTCTTTAAAAATGGGTTCAAAAAATGAACGTTGTTTTCTGGGAGAACCAAAAGGAAGTTCAGTTTCCATTCCCCAAACTGTTAAAAAACAAAAATTGTTTTTTTGCCCTTTATTTCTCAGCGGATCTTTCTGGGGGGGTGACACCTTAGATCTGTGCCAAGGTTTAAGGCAAAAAGGAAATAGGATCTTTATCTGAATACCGTCTGTCAACCAATTTTTTGGAAATTCGGTTTCTGATAATTGAACACCATTATAGGTGCATTTAACATGCATTTCTCTATTCCAATCTTTTAAGTCCTCGGACCACTCGGGAAATTGAAATAATAACATACGGGCTATATTTTTAGCTATTATCAATGAAGGGAATAGAATATATTTTCTAAGAAAAGATTGGGTTACTAATAGGGATCCTCTTATTACTTGAGCAAATAAAATGCTATCCCAGGCTTCCGCTATTTCTATTTGTGCTTTCTCTTCTCTTTTGTATTCTTCTCTTTTTTCTTCCTCTTTTTTTTTATCACTTTCTTTTGTCTTTTCCTCCGTATAATCCGAAATTCTTAATTCTGTTGTTTTTTTATACATCCATTTTTTCAAAATGAATTTTATCATCCCGGAGATATCAAAAGAAAAAAGGGGTTTGTCTATTCTGTCCAAAAAAAGAGTAGAATGCACATTTGCTTGAAACAATTCACAAGTAACTGTTTTACGTCTTTGAGCACGCATAGAGCCTTTGATTATGTCTCGACGAAAATCCGATTGTTGTGAATAACGTATCAAAGCCACTTCGTCGGCTTGATCAGGATTATTAGTATTTTTGCTATTAGCATCAGTATTTTGATGGTTATCAGTAAAAATCACTACACGTTTGGCTTTTCTGGAACGAATCTGATGATCCTCTGCCACGTTTTCTTCGTTTTCTCCCTCCTGTTGTTCCAAATCGTTGATTAATTTGTATGACCACGGAGGAACTTTTTTACTTATTTCTTTTATTCCAATAGATTTTTTTTTAATTCTTTTAGTCTTGGGCTCGGTTATAACTGCGTTGAAGAAAATTTTCAAAATTTTTATTTGATCTTCTGAATTAATTCTTCCTTGTTCAGTTTCTGGAAATGGAAATAAATAAAGTTTTTTTTCTTTTGATAATGAATTTCTATCAAATGCATCTATTTGTTTTTCCAAGTTTTTCTGATCAGTATTAAAAAGTATAACATGAATCTTATTTATCCAACCTGTCTCGATGTAATTTTTTATAGAAATTTTATTTAGGATTGGGGATGAAAAAAAAAATTTGACCCTTCCACGACAGGGCCCTTTCAAAAAAGGATCATATATTTTAGGCAAGTATTCTTTTTTATTTTCATCATTACACAATCTAGTTCTTTTTTCGAGTACATCTAGAGTAATGGATCCTTTATTTCGAGTTTCCGTTCGATTTCTAAATTCTTTGCTCAAGTTGTTCTTTTTTTGTTCATTGGTATAAATCCAATGATCATACAATTCATCAGAGGGTAGTTTTTCTCTTGTCAACAAAGAAATTTTTTTTTGTATCATTTCCAAGAAAGTTGACAAACTGGGGGGGTACGCAAAAGATATTCTTTCTTTTCCATTGTTTCGACATGTATAAAAAAAATATTGTGACATTTCATTTCTTACGGCATTTTCAAATTGATTGTTTTTTATATATCGCAATGGACGATTCCATCGTTTATAGTCGAAAAGAAGAGTTACAAGAGGTTTTTCAAACCATAATAAAAATGGATCTTCTTGAAATATTTCTAATTTCGAATTCTCTTTATTTTTATTCCGATCCATATAAGAAGTTTTATAAACTTGGCTATCTTTATAGAATGTCTCTTGAAAGTTGAATTCATCCCTTGTTTTTTCCTTTCCATTCACTCGGATCTCTTCTCTTTCATCGATTTTGTCCGGATCCTCCTTTTCTTCCGAAAAAAGGGAAGGAGAAAGATCTTCTTCAATGGATCCCTCTTGTTCCTGTTTAGTCCCCTTCGTTTCGAAAGTTGTTTCTATTTCTACATCTGTTTCTTCCTCGCTTTCCCCCCTTTCTTCCG